TTTGAAGAAGCGCGCGCAGCCCTAAAAAAGGGACTTTTCTTTCCCCAACCTATACAAGGTTCTGGTCTCGATCTCGCTGGGTGGTGCCCCTCTCGATGATTGTGGACTCAACATTGATTTCGTGCTTTTTTTGGCTCCATCCATCGAGTCAAGTAATTCGCTATCGGAAATTTTTCCGCCGCCTATCTCATGCCATGCTTCTTCTTTCTCCGAATCGGTTCCTAGTGTCAGTCAATCAAGATTCGCCATCAAGAGAAGAGGGAAGAGCCTTTACTTTAGGTTAGGCCGGTCTCGTCATTCACGCAATTCCCCCGTCCATTGATCGATCACGCGAGTCCGCATCCAGTCAGCACATAGCGAACGAAAAAGGCGTTCATCCTGGATTCTCTTCCTCAAGAAGAATTTCTATCAATTGATCCCCGGTCAAAGTATCCACGGCGTTTTCACGCCCCTCTACTGAGAGGTGCACCATGTTGATAGGAATCGGCAAAGACCTTATTGTACAACACGTCCTCGAAGGCAGCATTCATGGCAATCATCACGTCTTTGAGGGTATGGTATGGCTTTGTTCTTGGTGTTGTTTAATAGATGTCGAGTGCCGCCCGAGAATCTCCATCTGCTCTAAGTGGGCGAGCTAGAAGAATCCTTATGTCAGGTTGGTTGTTCAAAAGACTTTATCTTTACCCTTTGCATTTTCATCTTTTTGAAAGCCCAGACCCATTCTTCTGGATTTGAATTAGTCCTATTTCAGGTGAAAAGCCTCTTTCAATAAAGACCTCTTTCTTTTCTTTCTCATTTCTCATTTTGTTGATTGAAAGAGGATAAGCGCTATCCATTGAGTAAAGGGAGGGTTTGCAACTAATATAAGAATTCGGGCGGTTGGTGGCCCCTTCGAGAGTTGCGGGTCCTTGCCGCTGCATGAGTGGTAGCTCACGCTCAAAACTCCTCCGACACGAGTCCTAGTCGTTGCGCTGCGGTCCGTTTCCCGGCTTCGCTTGCGCGATTTGCACTTCTGATTGGTTCCATCCATCCCCGACCCTAATGAATCTACTATGAAGTGGTCAGCCAGTCAAGCGGTTCGGGTTCTCGGTCGGTTCCCGTTCGCCTGCCCCCCTCATAGTCCATTAATGGGTAGGGTGGTCAACTTAGAGGGCGCCCGCCTCCTCTTCAGACGTGTCCTCGACAACCTGGCGGTGTTCGGTCTCCGCTTTTGGGGGCGGGAGTGCTTGGTCGCTGGGGTTTCCTTTTCCTCAACCAATTCGGTTGGCCCGGTCTAACATTTTTTTATGAGCTGGCTGAACAAAGATGGATTGAAGGTAAGATAGATTTTTTTTTAAGTGACCTTCAATCAACCATGGGGCGTATTCTACCCTTACTGAATTCATTCTATTGAAGCGTAACGTAAAAAGCTCCTTCTCATGTCGCATTTCTTTGGTTTGGAAGTTCCAGTATGTTGTCTGTGGATTTCTAACAAAGGAAAGCCCCCTTATGCCATTTGATTCAAAAAAGTTCCGTGCTGCTCGCCACTCCCCGAGGCCAAGGACGGGGTCGAACCGTCATTCCAGGATTTGCAGTCCGATACATTTCCATTATGTTACCTAGCCAAACCCGCCACCTCATTGCCAAAGTCAAACGGTTGTCCTTCTTTCCCTCTTTTTCTACATATGCGGTGGCGGGCGGAGCGCTCTATATGACCGACGGCGGGTTACCAGAGAAGAGGGGACAACTTCTTTCTCCCTTGCCTTGCTCAATTTTCCTTTTCTGATTGAAAGTAGCAAGCCACTCCACTACTAGTACAGAAGCCAGATAGAAGGTTGCTTCCTCTATATGTTCAGGCAAAGAACATCTAGAAGCTGGCTTTTTTCTTGTCTTGTCTTGTAAGCAACCATGCCTATATCTATATAATAGAATCGAATTTTGCTTACAAAAGTGGTCTTACTATAAGTAAGCAACCAGTTCCGTTCCAAGTGACATGGCTTTTCACTATTCTTTTCCAGAGAAGGGTTCTCATCCAGCCCAGCGGATCCATTGTTTATTCGGCAGTGCTATGCGGCTGAAGTAAGCCCCTTTTTTTTGAGTAATATTAGTGGTTGAGGAAAACTCCAAAAAAAAGCTTACCTTATATTAAATCAAAGTTTTAGAAAGGGGCACCCTACTATACCACTAAACTATAAGCTAGCGCGCAACGGCTTTTCAGCCGTTGTTGCTTGCTGCTTGCAGGCTCGACAATCTTTCTTTCGCCTCTCGTCCCTGTCTCCATTCTGATTGATTCGCTTCTTCCTTCGAAAAAGCGCTTCGTTTGCCCCTTGTTGCATTTCGTGATCCTCCGCTTCAGTCTGCCTTTTTTTTCGGATAGCCGGGATCCGACGTTGATTTCCGATTGAAATGTCAGCTCCAGGGTTTTGGCGGCCCGTCTGGTTAGTTCAGCTATCACTGCTGGAAGCCCCTGCGGTTGTTCGGCTGCGTACTCCCCGTCCGCGTATCTCACACTCCCAAAGCATCTTTTTTCTTTTCTATTTCATTTTCCTTTCCTGCATTTTTCTTTTTATCTATAGGTCGGCTTCGTGCAGATAGATGTTTGCCGGGGGAGATTGGCGCTTCTTGAGGTATGCCCTTCTTTCTGGTGGGTTGTTATCTTCTCTGTCTTTTTCATCCAGTGCCTGCACTGCGTCAGAAAATCTCCGTCTTCGATCTCTCTTCGAAACGCAATAAAGAAGTCTAACTCTTTCTCTCGGCATCTGTTTTTGACTTTTAAGTCATTGATCTCATATCTAGTTTCAGGGGGGTCTGCGTTCACTATTAAGCCTACGCCCGTCCATTCCTTTTAAGCGCCTCGTTACGCTGTTCGACTGAACTCGTTTTCTCCGCGTCGGTCGGAACCCGGCTCGAGAATCTTCTCTCATAGATTCCCTTCACCAAGTCGTCGCCAGCAATCAGCTCTTACCCTTGGTGTCAAAGGGCGAGTTCCTTTCTTGTCTTGCCCAAAAACTTTCTTTATTCTCATTGGAGAAAGACTCTCTCGCGGCAAGGTTTTACACATAAGGCCAGCTGCTTTCTTTATCTCGCTTGCCGTTAGTCCGTCTAGCGCCTTTCGGTTGGGCGGGGGTTAGACCGCTTGGTTTATAATTGAAAGTCTCGAAGGCAGTCAACGTGTCAGCCATTCTTCTCCCATTAGACTTGTAAATCCTTTGCTCTTTTTCCTTCTCTCTTCCAGTTCTCCCCCTCTACTTTATTTGACAGGGGCGGAGAATACAATACCACTCTCTCAATAACAAGAAAAAAGTAGCAATTCAGTTTCAAATGGTTTGAGCTTGGAAGCAACCTGCTATCTATCGATAGGCGAGAACATACTGCTATTGGCTGCTTCGCCTATCGATTCTATTATGGCCGGCTTGGGGACATCTGAAGAAGACCCTCTATCCCCGGGTACGATCATAGCTTCATTCATTCGTTGAACCTTGGGGATAACCATTAGCATTGAGGTCAATCACCAACCACCTCTATCATACATACGACATTACATGACGCGAGAGTGCATGATGGTCAACACGCACCTAAAGTGCCTAGGTTCCGCTTGCAGCCAATACAACCACAACCTAACTTGCACGAGATTCAACAACCGAAACTACTGGTAGTCCCGAGGGGACGGCATCTTCCTATACTTATAATAGTTAGCAGTACTGAACAAGCGAGTCATCGGTCCGGGGAAAGAAAAGGACCGCCTTTCAAAAAAAAGGAACTCGCCGGAACAAAGGTGATTCTGTTCATGCTTCAGACGATCTGGCTAATTAGATAGACTTCTATCTATCTAATTATATACTCTTCTTCTATTAGAAAGGCGAACCTATAGGCCTGTATTAGCGCGTTTCCAAAGGTAACCGGTTAGGTTGACGATAGATACCGGCGTCAAGCATTCGTGGAATCTCCTTTTCCCCTTCTTGACATACAAGCTCAGCATAATTCGGGTTCATTCGTCTAGGCCTTCGTATCTTCCTTTCCCTCTTTCGACGTTCGCCAATCGGAGAGGACAGCCGATTGAGTCGGAACCTGAATTGAAAGATGGAAGGAAGACCGGGATGTCGAGTACCTGGAATTCTTCCTTAAATAGGACCGGCCCCGCAGTGAATTCTAAGGTGCTTATTAGCCCTTTACCTCCCGCCTTGTGTTTTCATATGCTCTAATGGCCTGCCCTAAGACTGCGAATCCTTTTGCCAGAAGGGCTTGCTCTCGAAGAAGAGTTGGAATATCAGCAGTTAGGGTAATAAAAGCTCCTGGTGGACGGTTTTCGGGAAGTTAATCAATAGTAGTCAAATAAAAGGAGGAAGGAAGCCAAGGGAGCAGCACTAGTCTTTCTTGGTGTGATCGTATCAGCTGTTTTGCTTTCAAATAGGTTCTTTGAAGTCAGTTAATCAGACCAGGTCTTCTTTGCAATCATAGGCTCTGTAACAGATGACTTGACTTTCTGGTGAGTTCATTGCCGGTGTTACAGATAAAGTCACTTTTAAATCATCCCCCGTTGTCAAAGTAAGCGGTGCTAGTTCTGTTACAGAAGGGCTTGAAAAAAAAGAATCGGCTGTTAAAGAATCTGACTCCATCATTCATCTTACTCGAGAAATTACTTTTGAATCGACATCGAATATAGATTTTCAAACTACTCCTAGATCTCGTCAATAGGCACCCTCCGTTACTCGATGACAACACCCGGCGAAAGGCGCATCTCTTCCTTCATTTTCGTACTTCTATCCCGGCCCAGCAAGGGCGTTAAGGCTTTCCTTCGGAGATGCCTGTTCTCCGATGCAGATGAAGATCTGTAGGTTGCAATCCGTCTTCTTTCTTTTCTCGATCTACTGCTTGCTTATCCGACGCACTCACATCCAACTACTTAAACTGGGACGGGACCAATCATGTTGATTGCCTATCTTACCCAGCTTTAACAACTGGTTTGGTTTTTGAATCACAAACTTTATCCTCTCAATCGGGAGAGGCCTCTAGTCCCAAGTTCTATTAGAAATTCCTTATTTATTTTCTTACCAAGGAAAGCAGACAGTCTCTTGCGGATATTCACTTCCATCATAGGAAGCAGGGAGGACTGGATCTGGATACCGTAAGGCACATGCAACAACAACAACATGAAAAGCGTCGGAAAAGGGGATGTGACCATGAAGAGCTGGTTTTGAGCTGCCCTTAGACCGCTTCTCTCTTTCGGTTCGGTATCAGACACCAAGATAGGCTATGCTGGGAAACCTTATTCGATACGATAGGACAGTTAAACAAAGCAAGGCCTGGAGTGAAAGAGTCTGGGTCAAGAGATTTTCCCCTGGAAGCCGGCCTAGAAGGATACGAGAAGAGGCAGGAAGACGGGCTTAGCTCTTTTCAGGTTGAGAAGGTTGACTTGAAAACTTTCACCAGGTCTTATTTCCGAGTGCGAGCTGCTTTCTGTTAAAAGGCTAGGCTCCTTTCAGGCCGATTGAGCCCCATCCAACCAGTAACGACGGGATTGACCGCTCACCCGACCTTTTTTCGTATTAAGACTATTGATGATGCTGCTCTGGTTGCTGGCTATTAGATTATGCCGGTTCCTATTAAGATTGCTTGTTTCGATTCCTAATACGCCTATTCTGATTTCTCTTTCTGGTCTTGCTTGTGCCTCTTGCTGCTCCTGGTCCTCCCATTTCCTTCCGGAAGAAAGGGAAAGCTTGGCATTAGACGAAGAAATCCTGTCTCCTCCTTGAGAGAAGAGTCTCTTAAAACGTAGATAAGAGGTTTCGAGTTCATCTAGAAAAAATGGAGTCAAATTCGCATGTCTTAAGCATAAGGCTTTCTCTTCGAAGCCATCCATTTCATTAGAAAAGTGTTCTGAAAGACTAAGAAAAGATGATGCCTTTTCCTTACTGTGACGAGTCAGTAGTCAACCCGTAGTTCTCGACCCCTTTTTTGAAACCAGTTCCTGTACTTTGAATGAATTAAAGCTAGTAAAGTAGTCTGGTTGAAGGGGCCCTCCTCACCACTCCCCTTCCCCTTATCACAGAAGCAAGCCTAGCCCTTACAGCTTTGAAGCCTGCTTCACTTCAAAAAAGTTGCGTAGGTAGACTATAACGAAGAGTTTCCGGGTTTAAAGAAGAAGAAAGATGATTATGCCAAAAAGCCCTACTTTCCTCGTGTTAGCGAAACTGGAACTGGGAGAGCCTCGGGTAATATAAATGTTTCCGCTCCTCTCCTTCTTTTTTCTTTCCCTTCTCCGTCTTTCTAATCTAAAGACTCCGGGGTATATAACATCTACACCCGAGATCTATGTTGCAGCCTTAGCGATGTTCCATGGGTGATTTTGGGATCAACCTTTTGTTGAATCATGACCTTGGGCTATTACTTTACAGTCATCTTTCCAAGGGACGGTCCCATTACTTTGGTATGGAAACTTGCCAGGAACTTGAATCGTTATTGGTCTAGGAGCACCCGATGGTTGAGGAAGAGACGAGCTCATTGTCTCACGATAATGAATCACTAAGGGCTTTGGCACAAGAGGAGATGGTTGACCCATTTCTGAATGGATTGTCTGACCGACAAGAGGTGCTTCTTTGTATACAGTGTTCACAAATTTCTCTCTTTCTCAAAAAATGAGATTAAGCAGGCATCCATCATGTCTTGAACTTTACGTCGGAATCGCGCGCATTTTTCTATGGAGTGTCCCGTAACACCTTTGTGGAATTCGCAAACTTCTTTGGGATCATAACCGGGGTATCTAATGTTGGGATCCAGGAATTCCTGCTGGATCCTTTCTGCCTCGAACAGAATCAACAATATAACTTTCATCGGCTTCAGACAAGTGCCGCTTGCGCTGATAAATGGATTCCCCATCAATGGCATTAATAGCATTTCCATGATTCGGCAACGGGTTCCCGTTCACATCAGGTTCCCCCGTCAGCTTTGCGAAGTCGAGTCAAGGTAAAGTTAGAAAGTGAACGAAGTCAGGATAGACATTCTCGGATATAGAAAGTGTCCAATGCTTATTAGGAGATCAGGGGGGAAAGAACATATAAGATAGATCGATCTTAGTCCACCCAAGATAAGGCTAAGGGGAGTGAGTCAAAGCAGTAGGACGTTCTCGGTTCAGTGTGCCAAGCCGCCGATAAGCGCTTGTACAATGCTCAAGTCAAGGCTCCATCCTACTCGTTGCCCAGAGCCTTGACTTTTGACTTTCTATTATATTAGTCAAGCGTGCCATATATATTGAGGGAAGGGAAAAGGCGGTCTCTTTCCTCGCCCGATGGTAGAGGTCGATCCCCTATCACCTTCGGTGCCTCCTTGTGGTCCTTCTCTTTAGCTTTTCCTCGGCCTTTAGAGCTAGTTGATAGGCCACTTTCCACATCCGATGCGTCGAGATTTCATCTTTGATTTCTAACTAACCTCAAGCCCTATCGAGCAAGGGATTCTTCGTCGGATTCGTTCAAGCCATTGCGAATAAACAATTGGTAGAACTCCGCAATTTGTTAGGAGTAGGAGCTTTCTTGTACGCTTCTCCCCCTCCTATCCTTTAAAGCGAAGTGAAACCTTTTGAACAAGCTTTTGGTCTAATCGGAGGGTAGAAATTGATCTTGCAACCTCGATCGCATCTTGTCCCATGTACTTCCCTTTGCCCTTTCCGCTCACGCCTTGCTTGGACTTGATCCCACCAAATTGAGGTATGACCCGTGCTCAGGAATTTCACCTTCGCATACCTCGCTTTTTCTTCAAAGAACTTCTCCACGCTACTTAGACAATCAAGAAAGTCCTCGAGATGCAATCGGCCATGGAAATCGGGAACGTCCACTTTGATCCCACGATCTCCTTTATTTCGATGCCCTTATAAGACCCGGATCAAGCGCTTCCTTATTATTAAATAAATCAAAATTGGCTGGAACTTCTTCTTCTTCATGAATAGTTCTTTGATCATGTGATCGGATCTAGTCGATCAGATTTGAATCGGAGGTGTTGAACTCGAGTTTGTGAGAGACTCTTGCTGCCACCCTAGCTCTTTAATTTAAGCCCATTTATTGCCCTAAAAAGAAGACCCGGCTTCTTCTTCTTTCTTTTTTACTTTTTCTTTCGTCCGAGAACACCACAAGCTCTCGCAGTCTTTACCGCGGTTAGCAGAACTTCATTTCAGTAATCCCCGAATAAGAGATTCATAACAGAAAGAGGTCTGGCCTCAACCAATCTACTTATCTCAACCGATCCACAACAAAGGGGAAAGACAAGTATATATAAAAGGTCTATCCTAGAAAGACGGGCTAGAGTCAGCGCCAAGCGCTGGCCCATTAGTGGGTTCAATTTCCTGCTTGCCTTTCATTTTCAATTGAAAGAGTAGTCTCGAGCCGGAAGATCGGATTGAACGGCTAGCGAACTCAATCCTTGCGGCAAGAAAAGGACGAAATAGCTCATAGCCCGGGTTTCTTACTTCTCTGACTTCTTATTTATGGGATCCCCCCTTGGCCCCCAAAGGTCCGAAATAGCCGTACGCACTCCTCTCCATATCCCACTCTGGAGGTAGGACCCAAGAATCCTCTCTTTTTTCTTGAGTGGAAGTAGGAATGGAATGGAGTGGCTCATGCCAGACCGGAGAGATTATACTTATCGGCTAGCTCAATCGCAAATCGGGCATCCCCATGATATATTCAGCCAGCTTCTTAGCTCAGCCTCTTGCGGACCCTCGGATTCGGCATAGCCTTCTTCATCTTATTCATCCCTGTCTTCGTCTCTGTCTACCAGATCGGATCCAATCAAAGAAAGTAGTTCGTCCCCCTTCTCAAGTTCCGGAGGGTGGCTCTTCACTTGGTGTTAACTATTATAGGGTATTGGCACTAACAATGGCACCGACTTTCACTTCGACTTAGTCCTCAGCTCGTGAATCTGGCTATCTCAAGATAGATTGATTCCTCTGTATGATGCGCCTTATCTTTCCAAAAGGGATGCCTTCCTTTCTAGGTACGTGGATCTTCTTAGCCTGCCTGATCTAACTCAAGCAATCACGGCCGGGTGAGGAAGTCGAACTCTCTTTCGCCTGGTTAAGTATTTTTCCGGGTTAGGGCCTGATGAGACAATAGATGATCCGATCAAGCGGGTGGCCTAGCTAATAGAGCTATGGGAGTCCGAGAAGGTGTTGGAATATAAAAACTTCACTTAGGGCTATGAAAAAGATCTCTCCTCCACTTTACTTATGTTAAAATCAAATTGATCTTATCCCGCCTTGGGGAACTATAAAATCAAAAAATTGAGTAACTAAATGCTTGTCACAAACTTTCCGGTCCGAAAGAGGAAGCAGAAGGAATCGCCTTTTTCTACTACTACTAGAAGAATGCCGGTTTTCGTAACTTTTATTTGAGTTGATGAGGGGTGATCTGATCTCGCCTCGAGGCAGGTCGAAGAGAAGGTTGTTATCACAGTCCTACCGCCGAATACAACAATTAGACTGCTCTGTTAAGAAGTGCTTTCTCCCAGACATTCCCGGGTCTAAGTTCGCTAGACCAAGCAGTAAAGAAGACGTATGTAGCGGTAGGCAGTTATAGACGTGTGGGGCCTTTTATTTCAGAACCTCGCCTCTCCTTCGGGGTCTCATTTTTTATTGAGTTTGCTAGGGCTGCCACTCCTTCTCTCTCCCTATTGATTAAATTGTGATCTCTTAAGGGTGAGTGCTTGCCAACCTGCTCTGGAGGTGCAGGATTAAGGGATTCACGCACAGGCTCTCTTCCGTCAACAGATGAGTATGCACTTTATGCATAGCTTCATATATAGGCATAATTTTCACTTGTTTTTTTCGATTTGGCTTTCCGGCCAGGGTTGCTTGATGAGGCTTTCGAGGCCCTATGTCATTCTTTTGGGAGTCCAGTCATCTCAGCATTGGACTTGACCAAACGAATAATGGATTCGCGCAGTACGTAGTCTCAGTCTCACTTGGATCGCTTCGAACAACATGGTTCACTTGTTTGATTCGTTCCTCCTCTGGCGGAAAATAAACTACTCCTTGCCCCAACAAACCTCAATCCTGCCCTTCCTAAAGCGCAAGCGAGTTCCCCCAAGCGAGCTTACAGGCGTAAACCGGCGCAGACAAAGGAACGGACCTTGACTTCTGCAAGGTCGGACAGATTCCGACTTTAGCAAGGTGCGCTAAAGTGAGTCTTTTTTATAGTAGGTGAAGTCAAGTAAAATACACGGACTAGAAAGTTTCTAATCAAAAAACGAGTGAGACTGCCACCAGTATGGACTGAAAGTCATAAGAAAGCGTGCAATGAAGGATTTTTCTAGGGAGCCCTTCTTTACTTAACTCGGTCCAAGTTTGACTTAACTCAAGCAATGCCCAACAACTCCCATGTCTTTCTTGGTTGGACCAAGCCAACCGGAGATTCCCGTCTTCCTGAATTGGAAGAGAAGGCTTTCAATTTCAAGTAGAGAAAAAAAGAAGATTTTTTGATTCTCTATTTCTTTCTTTTTTGAAAGAGAGCAGTCAAAGAATGAAGCAAAGCAAATGATTGTTCTGAAAGGCAATAATCTCAATTTTACGACAAATCTGGTCCGATGGCTGTTCTCCACTAACCACAAGGATATAGGGACTTTATATTTTATCTTCGGTGCCATTGCTGGGGTGATGGGTACATGCTTCTCAGTACTGATTCGTATGGAATTAGCCCGACCCGGCGATCAAATTCTTGGTGGAAATCATCAACTTTATAATGTTTTAATAACGGCTCACGCCTTTTTAATGATCTTTTTTATGGTTATGCCGGCGATGATAGGTGGATTTGGTAATTGGTTTGTTCCGATTCTGATAGGTGCACCTGACATGGCATTTCCGCGATTAAATAATATTTCATTCTGGTTGTTGCCACCAAGTCTCTTGCTCCTATTAAGCTCAGCCTTAGTAGAAGTGGGTAGCGGAACTGGGTGGACGGTCTATCCGCCTTTAAGCGGCATTACCAGCCATTCTGGAGGAGCAGTTGATTCAGCAATTTCTAGTCTTCATCTATCTGGTGTTTCATCCATTTTAGGTTCTATCAATTTTATAACAACTATCTCCAACATGCGTGGACCTGGAATGACTATGCATAGATCACCCCTATTTGTGTGGTCCGTTCTAGTGACAGCATTCCCACTTTTATTATCACTCCCGGTGCTGGCAGGGGCAATTACCATGTTATTAACCGATCGAAACTTTAATACAACCTTTTCTGATCCCGCAGGAGGGGGGGACCCCATATTATACCAGCATCTCTTTCGGTTCTTCGGTTTTAAATGGCCCTTTTTCAGATTCAAATCTGAATACGCATTGCGCTATATGCTGGGACTGTCTGCTTAATGGTACTCCTACTATGTTCATAAGTGGTTTTCTAGTCAAACCCCGATCTAGTCAAAATGGAGTATCTAAGACACAATCAGCAGGTAACCAACGACATAAAAGCAGTCTAGTAGGAACCTCAGAGACTACATGCGCAACAACTTATCCTAAATCCTTCTGTGAATGGCTAGCTGGAATTATCGATGGTGATGGAAGTATTCAAGTTAGTAAACAAGGATATACTTCTCTTGAAATTACTATGGGACTTGAAGATCTACGACTACTACGCTATATCCAACATATGCTTGGTGGAAGTATTAAAATGCGATCAGGTGCTAAAGCTTATCGTTATCGACTACATAATCAACTTGGTATGATTAAACTAATGAATTGTATTAATGGTCATATTCGACATTCAGCACGACTACTTCAACTACATCGTGTCTGTCAAGTACTGGATATCCCTGTCATTCTGCCTATTACACTAGATGCTCAATCCAATTGGTTTGCAGGATTCTTTGATGCTGATGGTACCATTGGTCTCGCTATGAAGCATCGACTACCTCAACTAAGTATTCGAGTCAATAAGAAACTTCTACAAGATGTAGAGCCTTATAAGGTAGTATTTGGAGGAAATATCTACTTTGATAGTAGTCAAAATGGTTACTATCAATGGTCTGTCCAAAGTCGAAAAGATGTTATCATGATGCTAGATTACTTTAAATCAAGTACTTTCCGAAGTCATAAATCACGACGATTCTTCCTTATTGAGGAATATTACAGTCTTTACGATCTCAAAGCATTTCAACCTGACAGTATTCACCATAAAGCATGGCTAGCTTTCCTAGACAAATGGAAGAAGTTGATGATATAGTCCACCTTTCTTCTATTCCTCCGCTTATATTAGTAGAAGAGAGAAGCACCCTGAAGTTTACATCCTCATTCTGCCTGGATCTGGTATCATAAGTCATATCGTTTCGACTTTTTCGGGGAAACCGGTTTTCGGGTATCTAGGCATGGTTTATGCCATGATCAGTATAGGTGTTCTTGGATTTCTTGTTTGGGCTCATCATATGTTTACTGTGGGCTTAGACGTTGATACCCGTGCCTACTTCACCGCAGCTACCATGATCATAGCTGTCCCCACTGGAATTAAAATCTTTAGTTGGATCGCTACCATGTGGGGCGGTTCGATACAATACAAAACACCCATGTTATTTGCTGTAGGGTTCATCTTTTTGTTCACCATAGGAGGACTCACTGGAATAGTCCCGGCAAATTCTGGGCTAGACATTGCTCTACATGATACTTATTATGTGGTTGCACATTTCCATTATGTACTTTCTATGGGAGCCGTTTTTGCTTTATTTGCAGGATTTCATTATTGGGTGGGTAAAATCTTTGGTCGGACATACCCTGAAACTTTAGGTAAAATTCATTTTTGGATCACTTTTTTCGGGGTGAATCTTACCTTCTTTCCCATGCATTTCTTAGGGCTTTCGGGTATGCCACGTCGCATTCCAGATTATCCAGATGCTTACGCTGGATGGAATGCCCTTAGCAGTTTTGGCTCTTATATATCCGTAGTTGGGATTCGTCGTTTCTTCGTGGTAGTAACAATCACTTCAAGCAGTGGAAATAACAAAAGATGTGCTCCAAGCCCTTGGGCTGTTGAACAGAATTCAACCACACCGGAATGGATGGTACAAAGTCCTCCAGCTTTTCATACTTTTGGAGAACTTCCAGCTATCAAGGAGACGAAAAGCTATGTGAAGTAAAGGAAGAAAAGGTCGCCGACTGCTACTAAGAACCTAACAGAACTTTTCAAAATTATCCAACAATGATAGAATAACCCATTCTCTGTGCGGCATGTCTCCCCTGTTCTTTTTTTTAGATGTAAAACTCTGGCTTTCCCCGAAATTCTCTTCCTTCGCTGGGCTTCAATCATTCCTCATTGACTTCTAGGACTTGGGGGAATAGCATTGAATAAATCAAGTAGAAGTGCAGTTCCTATCTCTCAGCTCAGATTAGAGCACCGGCTGTTACGCCCCGTGACGCCGCGCTTGAACTCCTAGCTCTAAGACGGAGTAGTCTTAGTTGCAGTAGGATTACCTGATTCCCTTGCTTTATGGCTTTCTTACTTTCCTGCTTGACTCTTACACTAAGTGTAGTCTCTATTTCCTCTAGTTCCCAATAGACTGATTTTTTCTTTGTAGTCTGAGTGCTAGTAGCAGTGGATTAGTTGGTCTTAGTAGGAGTAGGATGACTTTTCTTACCTGAGTGCACTATTCTCATAGGCATAGCCATCTCTTTTCTTTAGCATCCTAGAAAAAAACACCCCTTAGGCCGAGTCTGGTGGAATCATCTTGTGGTATCCCGACAAAGTCATGAACATGAACGGGGCGCAACAGCAGACATAGTTGCCTATAGAAAAGTGATTCCTTCGCATATAAAGAGTTCAAACTTTTTCTGTGGCTTTCCCTGCTAGCCTACTTTTGGATAGATTAACAAGACTATTCTTTCCGCTTGCTGCGGGTTGGGCTTTCCCGTTGTCCTTTAGAGGGTAGTCCCGGCTTTCTCCTCGCTTCCGTTCGGTCCGTCGGTTGATAATAATCGGCGTTCGTACCATGAGGACTAAGTCTCCCTTCTTTCGAGTTAGGAGTTTCAGGCCTTTGAAATAGGGGAAGATTAAACGAGTCTGTTTGAAAGCACTACTTATTCGAAGTAATGCCTTGCCTTAGCCTTCGGCCCCCTTTTTTCCCCATGTTTTGGAGATCCATGCGATCTGGGGCCATATCAATGTTATGCTTGTATTGCTTGAGGAAGGCTACAGCCAAGTCCTTCCACTTGCGAATGTGGGATCGATCTAACTGTATATATCACCGGGAGCGGCTCCCGTAAGGCCGTTCGATTGGTGGAAAATTTTTGGCAGCACGTTGCCTAGTTCCCTTTTGTGAGCTGCCTGTGGGCTCTCCGGTAAGTCGACCTCGAAAAGGGGGGCTCCAGATGAAGAGACCCCTGACGACTTGATTGGGGTCGCGGGATCGGGATTCCCTTCCAATTCAGCCCAGAGTTGATCCTTTGAGACTGATTCTTCAGGAATCAAGAGAGGAGGAAGGTTATCCCAAGAATAAAGATTCCCTACAAGATCTATAATGTTCAAAATTCTTATTTAAGACTTATTTAATCGCAAAGATTATGTTCCCACGGAGCGAGCTCCATCAAAATGGAATTCTCTGCCGGGGTACACGATTTGCCAAAAGCATTTTCCCCAATGGCCCATTTGTATAAAACGGTAGAATCGCTGCCATCCTAAACAAGGACTCTGTTGTCCTGGAGACTTTTTAAAAATGAATAAAGACCACTCGGGGAGTTCGAGGGAAGAACCCGATCCAAGGCCAAATAGCAAATCCATACACAATCATCGCAGAACTCAAAGCGATCATAGCGCTGATCCCCTTACCTACATAGCCATTCTTGCGGATTTGGGCGCGTTGCGTGGTTGTTTTGCAAGATCTCGCTTTCAGTTCGTATAGTGGATCAAACATGTGTTCAGCTTGATTCGTTGGTGCAGTCACTTCATCATCTTATGATTTTCTACTCGATTCCGCCTACCCAACCAACGTAGTTGTTGCTTGGGTGAGTCCCTTCTGCTTTGTGTGCTCCTTCGGTTTTCTAGTAGAGAGATCTATTTGCATCTGAAAAGCGGTACATTACTGGACAAGAGCGAGTTGGATAGACACAGAGCGTCCTCCACACTGCTTACTCCGTTAGGCGATTTCTCTTCTACGCTACGATGTTGTACGCTGGCACGGCATACTTCGGTCCGGGGGTACCACGCAGCCATCCTTTCAAGCAAGACCCGGTAAACAACACGCCGAACCCTTCTATACCCTTCTTAGATAAGCACGAATCCCTAGGGACAGAGAACTTCAGTCTATCTTTTCCCAGATCATTGCATCTCAACCAATAACATTATCGGATGAGGATATAGATGCGAGTAGACACCCACACCTAGATGCTGTCTACATTACCGCCTACGTAGGAGACAGCAGGATTAGACGAACAATGGTTTACAATGGGGAAGGAATCAACGTCTGCACCCTATCAATCGCAGAAGCCCTAGGGATAAGCGAAGAAGACTTTACCCCTTGTATCACAACCGTCAAGGGACGGGTCAACCCAAGAATCACTAGGGACTCTTTGCCTTAAACTAAGGGAGATGCAATCGAGAGAGTGACACAATTTTCCATTTAGTTCAGTGCAAGACCCCATTCCGCCCACTTTTAGGACGCATGTGGATAGACGATCACGGTGCCGTCCCGTCCTCCTATCATAGATGTGTCAAATTTCCATTCCAAGGAGGAAGAACCATAGTTAGAACAGAGGAAAACATACCCAAATAAGAACCCGGCCGAGAACCTATTTCATGGACATGTTTCCATTAAAGAAGCAAACAGTCAACCCATGCGAATCGAAGAGGTCTCAAACGACCAAAGACCTGGGGAACCACTCCCGAGTGAACAGTCTTGAGGATGCCTCATAATGTGACGATCCGGGTACACACCTGGAACAGGCCTAGGAAAGAGAGAAAACGGAATCACCCAACCTCTAGAACCGTCACAAAGATCTAGAAACCAAGGAAAGGGATATGATGGCTTCTCTTCACAAGAAGACACGGAATGGACACTAGCTAAACGATTCCAATCGTCAGGATCAGTTTCAAGCATAGACAACAGAGATCCTTTTCCCTTCCTTATGATAAACGAGATTTTTGAGTCCAATTGTGGGTGGAGATGGGGATCCAGGAACTGTTGTGGCTTTCACGATGTCGATTAGAGGGGGCTAAAGAAGATTCATTACCATAGGGGCGGCAGGTGGGCTTGCGGCGACTTCGGGTGCGGATTCAGGTGCAGATTCGGGTACAGACCTACCTACTATGGATCATCAAAAAGCTCAGAACTCATGATTTTTGGTAAAAAAGACCCCGTGACTCTTCTAGCGAGGAGAAAACAACTGGACCCCCAGGTCACTGGATTAGAGGGAAGCGGGCTAGAGCCATCAGTACGTAGGATCTGCGGCCAAGGTTTCAGCTCTCCCGCGGGGAAGGGAAGAGAGATTAGGGCTTCTTTTCTTTCTTTTGTTCGAAGCTAGCCAACCATGCCATGAACGGTCGACAAGAGTGCTGCTTCTGTCTTCTCTGTCTGTATCATGATACAGAAGCCAAGGTAATCAACGAAGGGCACGAGGGAACAGCTTCCTCTTTCTCCCTAGCATTGAATTCTTCTTTCCCTCGGGCAATAAAAACGCTATCTTTCTCATTCAAGAGAAGCAGTAGAAAAATAACTCTTAATCTATCTTAATCTATTAGATTAGGGTAAGAGACTTGTACTTGTCTCGACAGACAAGTTGACTGTATCCGATAAGTCGTAGTCAGTCATGCATAGTCATAGTCTACACAAGCTTGATTCAACCTCTTGCTCTTGCTTCACGTCTCCTAACGTGCCTGCCTTCCTTTGGGGATCCTCTTGACATCTTGACAGAGGAAATCTTTCATAAATGGATCGAGGAAAATGAAAATTCATACTTGAATCCCACTAGCTCAACCACAGCAGATTCTATAGCATCGCTTTCTGGTATAACTCCAACACCGCTTATTGCATCAACAGCTTCTATGCATGAAGTTACCTTACCTCTCAACCATCGGACATTCAGTCAGTGATCCAGCCTTAGTGCAATCCCTTCTTGAACAACCGATTCCAGCTTAGTCGAGAACAGCTTATTCTATAGATGAGAAAACAGCCAAAGACCCGGGCATTCTCTTCCTATTTTTTTATTCACCTTCCAAGCCCTGAGAAAGATTTTTCGGACTTGGAATCTGGGTTTGATATTAAGCCTGTGGACGGCGATTTCAGGGTCTAGCCCAGGCATCTCAGCCTAACTCCAGGCAATACGAATTTCTAATGGAAAAACTCCCGTTGAAAGATCACTGAAGGAAAGGTTGGTCATCAATTTGGAGAGTTTGCTTTTACACGGAAACGCGAAAACAAAGATTGAACCGGGAAGAAAAAGGGGGAAGAAGTCAAGTCTAAGCGCACGCATATGATGGCACGCAAAGGAAATCCGATTTCGGTAAGACTTGATCTGAATCGTAGTTCAGATTCAAGTCGGTTCAGTGAGGGCGACCGCGAAAGTCACCGAATGGGTCAGTCTTTTTCTTCAGTTTGTCCTATATTTAAAGCGTGGGAGTGGGAGGGCGTTGCAGATGTTCGGGACGGACACGACTTCTTCTAACGCTAGAAGACCACTGGAAAACACCCGGAACCAGAGCATGTCGTGAAAGAAGCACACTGGGCGGGCGCGCTTCGACCCCGTCTCCGGGGCACAGTTGAATGTAGATATCATGAACGCGAGGTGCAGGGTACCAGGCCGAGAAACCCGGGCAAGCACCCCCCCCTATGCGCCGATCGCTAGCGCACCCAGGGTCCCGGCGCCTAGCTTATCTGGAGAGGCCTAGCCTGATCTGAGAAGTGCTAATTCGGTTCGGATAGACTTGATTCAAGAACGCCGCCGCCCCTGGAATCAATAAGAAAAGAAGTGCTAAGTTTCAGATCAGTGAATAAACCGAAACGAAAGAAGAGACGTTTCTCGCTCGGCGCCTAAAGCGCACTATGCTCCGCTTCAACAAATGAGAGTTTTCGGTGGAACCGGTGAACCACGCGAGCTGGCTGGATAGATGTGTGGGACAGAGGGCTCGTAGTACCAGGTAGCGTAGCTATGCAGTGGAAGGGAAGGAGCCTAAATCGACCCCCCCCGATCAAGTACCAGTTGCTTCGCTGGTAGGCTCGCTTAGGTTAGGGGGCATTGTCCCTTAGTTCTTACCAACCTCCGGTGTGTAATCGACATGTTGCTAACTTCAACTCGGTTGAATAAGAATCATTGATTCTCTCTGCTGTCCATTTCTTATTCAGGGCGCTCGGCCGGTGCTCCTTTCTCAAACCAGAACAACTCTGAACGTTAGGGAAGATAAGGGAAGACCGCCTTAGCGAGAACCGACCGAAGGGACTTTACTTATCCGAACCGAACGATAGCGGCTTAAAGCTAAGCCTATCACGAGCAACGTCGCTGCTTGGGGAGGAACATCTCAAAGTATGGGGCAAAGGATCAAGCGCTTTGACTTTGTCCCCCGGGATCCACCACAGGTTGGGTTTGAGAGCCGTGTGATGGGTGACTATCCCGCACGGTTCGGAGAGCACTTTTAGTCTTTGTTGGTGAATGGGAGCCCCCCCGCAAGAAAGAAGCGGCTCTTCCCACAGCGGAGTCACCATTGACTCTATTTATTATTCTAGTAAATCAGTTTATCAAGATGTCAATCTGAGATCTTATTTCGGTTCGATACGTCCACCTACGAGACTGACCTTTGGCTTTCGTCTCGGTAGGTGTATTATTATACATTTTCCCAAAAGAACATTCATTCATTTCTTTCTTCCCCGTCGACCACGACGACCGGGAAAGGAGAAGGGCCGGTGGTGGACATTCGGGAAAGTCGGGCCGACCGGGTGTCTTCATTCAAGCGACGATACAGAAGAAGAACGAAACGAAGTGAGAGACCGGGGGGCGGGGAAAAGAGTCGAGTCGACCAGGATCGACGACCGGGAAAAGCAAAACGAAATCAGGATTTGGCCGAAAAAGAAGCAACGCTATGGATACCATGACCGATCACCATCGATAAAGAAGAATCTTTCTAAATCACTTGGAGTCCGCGGGGCCTTCAAGCATCCAAAATACGCCGGGGTTGTAAATGACATAGCTTTCCTGATAGAAAATGACGACTCTTTCGGAAAAACGAAGTTATTCAAATTCTTTTTCCAAAAGAAGTCCCGCTCCGACGGCCCGACGAGTCATCTACTTAAAAGGACCCTCCCTGCAGTGCGCCCCTCCTTGAATTATTCGGTCATGCAATACTTATTAAATAGAAAGAACCAAATTCATTTCGACCCCGTCGTAGTTCTCAATCATTTCGTGGCACCAGGCGTGTCTGAACCATCTACGATGGGGAGAGCGAATGCACAGGGAAGAAGCTTAGATAAGAGAATACGTTCTCGCATCGCTTTTTTTGTAGAAAGCTCGACCAGAAAGAAAAAGTGTTTGGCCGAAGCCAAAAAGAGGTTGACCCACTTCATTCGTCAAGCGAATGATCTTCGCTTCGCGGGAACAACAAAAACCACCATCTCGCTCTTTCCTTTCTTCGGTGCTACCTTTTTCTTTCTAAGGGATGGGGTTGGGGTGTATAATAACCTTTTTTTTGAGAATGCCCGGGAACAACTTCTAGGTCAATTAAGGATCAAATGTTGGAACCTCATGGGTAAGGATAAGGTAATGGAATTAATAGAGAAATTCATAAACCTAGGTGGGATAGAAGAATTGAAAAAGGGAATAGAGATGATAATAGAGATCATACTGAGAAACAGAAGAATTCCGTACGGGTACAACTCTTATTTAAACGAAGTAAAAAAAATGAAATCTTTGTTGTCTAATAGAACAAACACTAATACCTTAATTGAATCGGTCAAGATAAAATCTGTTTATCAAAGTGCTTCTCCGATTGCTCAAGACATCTCTTTTCAACTGAGAAACAAAACAAGATCATTTCGTTCCATTTTTAGTCAAATTGTGAAGAATATTCCATTAGTAATGAAAAAAGGGGTTGAGGGGCTCCGTATATGTTGTTCAGGTCGATTAAAAGGCGCAGAAATAGCTAGAACTGAATGCGGAAAGTATGGAAAAACATCTCGTAATGTATTTAACCAGAAAATCGATTATGCTTCTGCGGAAGTATCTACTCGTTACGGAATCTTAGGTGTCAAAGTGTGGATTTCTTATAGTAAAAAAAAGGGGGGACGTGCTATATCCGAAACGTACGAAATTTAGTAAATATCGTCAAGGCAGATGTAGTAGGGGTCGCAAACCGGACGGTACAAAACTTGGTTTTGGAAGATATGGCACTAAAAGTTGTCAAGCTGGTCGTCTTTCATATCGAGCCATTGAAGCAGCGCGTCGGGCTATAATCGGACAATTCCATCGTGCTATGAGCGGGCAATTCCGAAGAAATGGAAAGATATGGGTAAGAGTTCTCGCGGATCTCCCTATTACCGGGAAACCTACAGAAGTCAGAATGGGAAGAGGGAAAGGAAATCCTACGGGTTGGGTTGCTCGTGTGTCCACGGGACAAATCCTATTTGAAATGGACGGTGTGAGTTTGTCGAATGCTCGACAAGCCGCTACATTAGCGGCGCATAAACCATGTTCGTCAACCAAGTTTGTTCAGTGGTCGTAACGAAATTGGATCTTGGTCTATTTGAGATTGTTCCTTTTAATCGTAATCAAAGATGTTTTCTTGTCTCTCGTTTTTTTCTGAACAAATCGAAGAACCTAATGGATCGAAATCATCCTTGGCTGCTACGAAACATATCGGCCTTGCGTTGCGGAAGGAACGTTCTGTTCTGTTTTGAGTTGCTCAAACCCGTGTTTTTTGTTGCAATCACTTTTCCCCTCGGCAAGTCAGATTGCAATCTGAAAAATTGCATTTTCCCGGGAATTTTGGTTGCAATCACTTTTGCACTCGGAAAGTGAGATTCTTTTTGAAAAACTTTCAAAAACCCGGGATTTTTGGCATAACTCATCTTTCACTCGAGAAAATGATCTTCAAACTCTTTAATTCACGTTTTCCCGGGATTTTGTGTTAAAAGTGAATTTCACTCGATGAAATGATCTTCAAATGTGACAACTTTCAAAAACCCTGTTAAAAAGTTTATTTTCAATATTCAATCTTTCTTTTGAATCTGAAACTCCTATATTCTATAGTTTTTCAAGGTCTTTAGATAATTGAAAATAAACTAATAAGAAGTTTTCAATATTCAATCTTTCTTTCTTTCTCTTTCTTTTGCTATAAGGTAAGCATTTTCTAGGTTAGTTAGGAAAGATTGCATTTTCTAGGTTGTAAATAATTCGTTTAGATTGGATATCCTAGAATAAGAGTCAAAATACTTTTTTTCTCCTCTAAACTCCGGTTTTCTAATGTCTTAAGATCAGAGCATAATAAGAAGTTGAGATGAGTTTAGAGTGAAAGCAAGATTATGTTTCATCTTATCTCTTAAATACTCTTTTTTTGATTTGTCTTAAGATAATAGCAAATCGACTGATAATTGTCTTTCCCCGCTTGCTTACTCGTTCGAGTACGGAAAGAGGGATATAGAAAGATTCTTCAAAAAAGAATTCTTTCAATTCAAACCTCAGCTCCTTCGTGCACAACAGCTGATTCTCGAAGAGCAGATAACAGCAGATTCTAAGAAAAGACTAGCAGCGCTTATTCCCACAGCTGATGATTCAATTCCATCTTCACCTGACACCAGGAGTTCAGTTGCTATTGAATTGAGTTAGATCTGGGATTACTTGAAAAATGCATCTCATCTGTCCATTCAATCGGAATTCCTCTTTCCCTTATTCTATGTCATTTGGTCCGCCTTTCAGGCAGTTAGTTTAGGTGCTTTCCTTAGGGCAATCCCTTCTCTAACAACCCATTTTGCGACCCTTCGGCTTCTAAATCTCACTTAAGTACGTGAGCCGGGAAGGGCGCTATCAAGGGCAAGCTCCCTCGTGCCTTAAGGTCATTCTATCTAAGAGGCGGTGGGGCAGTGGTTAGCTTCGGTTTCCTGCTCAATGCAATCTATTCTCCGGCCGGACCTATTGAATCAGTCTCTTCCCGTCCCTCCTTAAAGCCTTGCGAGCTAGATATCTTTTGACCTCTCCGCATTACTCTCTTTCCCGGGTTAGAAGAGTAAGGAAGACAAGAGTGAACAAAGCGGCTAGAAGAGGGATTTGCTTTCAATGTTCAAGGACATGAAATGGTAGATCACTTTAGGCGTAAGCAAATAGAGTGAAAATCAAATCCAAATCCCACCTATGATTGAGAATGGATTTCCTGCCTAAGACCACCCAGGAATCTCTAACTCAAAACAGAGGGGTAACAGAAAGAAGATGTGAGCAAGCATATCTAGTTTCATGGGTATGGGTAAGCATAGTAGCAAATCAAAAGATATATGGAATAGACACGTGTATGATCCTTCCTTCAAACCGTTTCGTGGAAGCTGCAGCTTTCTTTTTTTTACTTCTACATGGTCAAAAGAAATGAATAAGAGTCTTGGAATTTCTTGTTAAACTCATCCATGGCCGAGGTCAAGCGCTCTATAATCTAGAAGTTAGTAATGGCTTTTGACTCCTAGACAAGAATGAAAAAGGGATGCGAAAACCTAGCAAATACAAGTGCATATGCCTAATGAGAAATTGCTGTAGCGGAGTGATTCAGTTGAATCAGCACTCCAACTGCCAGCGGGCTTGTATTATGGAAGACACTGGAAGGCTAATTCAAAATGCTCTTGAGAATTTCCATCTTCTACCAAAGGAGCAGCTCGAGCTTCCCATTGTAATTCAAGAGCCAATTAGTGCTTCGATCAATTTGACAAAGAACTTCAAGATGAAACCAATCGAAATAGCAAATTAAAAAAAAAAGAGTTCAGGCACAAAAAGTTTAAAAAATGGGATATCCAATGATGGCTCCTTGTCTGGTCAGCTTCAAGGTGATGACCTCGATTTTAGGGATTCTTTACATGCACTCTCAACGGCGGGAATTGAAAAAACCCCAATAATTGGGAAAGAACCAAGGCGGAGGATACGAAGTTGACTTGAAATAATTCGTTTACCACCACGTGCCAATCAGAGCCTAAGGAATTGACTCTTTTCAATATAGGCCAGTCTAGTCCGGGTTTTGGCCCTGGGACAAGTCAAAGGCCTGGTAAGCACACACCAAAAAAAGGCCCATGGAAGAGGATGGGCAGAGAGGCGGAACAAAAGAAAGACTGAATCAACTGATAAGGCCCAGTTTGAGATGGGAAAAAACATGACAGATGTTGATGTTGATCTTGCTAAAACTAGGAGGCTGACCAAAGAGAGAAAGGAATGTTGTGGAACTTCACCCAGAGTGAGATCTTATGGTTCGAGCCCTTAGTGAGAATAAGCTTTTGATGCCACATTCTGAGAATTAGGGGGCTACCTGCAAAATAGCCAAGGACCCGCCTCCAAAACGGAACGCTTAGCTTCTTCATTGCTCAATCTGAAAAAGTCGAATCCGCTTTCATGTGATATAACCTCCAATAGTCCCTATTTTTCCTTATAAAAAAGCTTATGTGCTCTATTGTTAACCACATGGTCTTGGAGTTTGCCCTCAATAAAGTACCCAAGTCAGCACTCTGACCACTTTGAATTTGCCTCATTCATCACTTCAGGTGGAGGTTTGACAATGGTTCTGCCCTTACGGATAACGTGGGGAATAACTTCCACTCTATCTTAAGCGCTTTGCCTTTGCTTTGTCTTGATCTCTAACAAGATCTGCCCAGTTTCTCAATTTCGGATGACCCAATTCATCGCCTTTCACTCCACTTGGACCTGGTTCACTCACCTTGTGAACAGGGGGTTGTCAATAGCTTGGTCTGATCTACCCTTATCATCTTAGCTCTGATGGCTTCATCCATGTCAGGAATAGAGAAGATTCTTGGATCAGTTGGTCAAATGCATAAGGAAGATTGAAAGTGAACAGAGCGAGAGGATGGTGCAAAAACTACTACAACGACAGATGCAAGAAGCAAAACATCAGGATCAGGGAGCAAGTACTAGAGGCAGAGGTGGAAGAAAGAGGAATGGATTCAATGGTTCTAGTTCCGCCTCCAGGGGTTCTGTTAGAGGCTAGCCAGCAGATGGAGAAATGGATAGATATGGAGATGCAGAGTAAGAAGGCTTAGCTTATTGCTTTGAACCTTCGCTTCCACCGGCGGAAGAACTCGCCCAGATCCAGTAGTTGCTCCTAATGGCAGGTGAGATGCTTCCACAGGTGTTAGAGGAGCTTGCCCTTCGAGGCAACGCCAGCGGTAGAGGGAGAAGTCAAGCAATTAGATCCAGTGGCGTTAGATGGATGCCTTTCGACTGGAAATGGAGATCTAGCTCGAATAGAGGGCGATAGGCCCAACAAACCTTCTATTCGTTCCCCAACGAGTTGATCTGAAGTCTTGAAAGGTCCTCCTTTCGTGCTATAGTCGATAGATCTCGGCGCGGTTTTCCGGATTCTGTAACAGTGCTGGCAAAATTCCATTTGCTGCAGGCGTGGTGTTGGGAAAATTTTCCGAATAGAACAGCATCCCTGAGCAATTCAACAGGCGCATCGTTTTCAAGGATAGATAGATGGCATAGAGTAAGCCCGATTTCAGCGGAAGAGAGATTAACATGAAAATCCATGTCTGGAGGCCGTATTCTCAGGGGTCAAGCAAGTGGAAGGCCCCGAAGTATATGAACAAGGCTTTCAAGATTCATAACAATGTCCTCCCACATTAGGGAAAAAAGAAAGAAGTTCTCCAGCCCCCATTATGGCACCAACTGTAAGACAGCCAAAATCAAAGTAGGAAGGCTGCCTAAAGATAAGCTGCTAAGTTTTGGTGTTTCCACTTCGGCATATAAGGTGCAGAATTTCCGAGTTCCTGCTTCATTGGGCCTTCATTACTCCCTTCTTTCCGCTAGTTGACTCGAAGCAACCTCAGAAAAGTGTCCCCGGGGGGCAATCAGAAAGAGGTAAGGCAACCACTTTTCAAAAATGACAAACCTAAGGAGACACATAAAAAAGGATAAACCTTTACAAACCCTTAAAGGCCTTACGCTCGGGCCTACCTTGAGGGAGTCCCTTCGCTACACTTAAACTAATAAGTGAAAGTCTAATGCATACAAGAGTGAAGAAGGGAATTGCCCATCTAATCTATGTCAGGTGTGTCACATCAAATATTGTATAAGTAAGTAATCTGCTTGTGCCATCAGGGTAGCTGAGGGCCGGTATCCCAATCCCATATAGGTGGCACAGTTGGACTGCTCGATTGCGCTAAGGGATTTATAAAAAGGTAAAGGCCGTCCTGGTTGTCAACCAAAAGCTTGCGACTTTAGGGATTGTGTTCGTGCATAAGCGAGGCGCCCCGTTTTCCAGCCCTCTATTTTTGAAGCAGGGCCCGACGGGTTCTCCGCTTCCTTCTTCCAAAAAATGTGGCCTTTGATCGGTTCGGGCATCTGTCATGCCGTTCAAGACTTCTTCAAGTACGGGAAAATTCTCAAATCTATCAACGCCACGTTCATCACTTTGGTTCAAAAATCTGAAGCTACGGACTCTTTCGAAGCTTTCCGGCCAATTTCACTCTCTAAAACAACTCACTTCATCTACAAGGTCATCGCTAAATTTCTTGCGAACCGATTAAGCTCTATTATCGGAAAAAGAATCAGCCCTAACCAATCCGCATTTATTCAAGGCCGTGGAAGAATTCTTTTGGCTCACGAACTTATGCAGAAATTCATCATAGAAAGCGATGCTTCGAAGCCCAAGGTGGACTTACAGAAATTTTATTCCATCAACCTTCTCCAAGCCCTTGTCGATCTCGGATTCTGCGGAAATAGGTATTGTCTCAAGGAGTGTATATCCACCGCCCCTACATTTTCGGTTCTCTGCAATGGTACGCCCTTTGGCTTCTTTGGCGGTATTCGCCAACGAGACCTATTTCTCCTCTGCTGTTCTGTATTGCGATGGAGGGCTTCTCCATTCTTATTCAAGAGAGGATGAGTGCGAGTTTTAGAAAGCCAATGCTCCCCCGGGATCGAAATCCGATCTCTCACTTGTTATTCGCCGACGATCGAATTTTTTTTGCTGAAGCTAGTCCACATTCAGCCCTTGGAATTCAATAATGACTCTCAGACTTTGCAGAAGCGTCGGGCCTCTCCATCAGTTGGCATAAGAAGAAAACTCTTCTTTTCGAGTTGACAGGCGCTTTCTTTCGGGCATTCTGGATCTGTCTATTGGGGAGTTGCCTATAAAATATCTTGGCCTTCCCCTTTGCACTACCAGAATTACCTCTTCTCATTGCCTGCCCCTCCTTGAAAAGGTCCAAGGGAAGCTCATAGGTTGGAAAGCAAAAAGTCTCTCCTATAGCGGGAAACTTGTCATCTTGAAATCCGTCCTAATGGGATAGCTGTTCTGGCTATCGGCTTTTGCGATCCAGAAATGCACGCTTAAGCGTATGGAAAAAACCTGTGGGCTGAGCCAAAAGAAGAAAATCATTATTTTTGCATGAAAGGATGTCTGTCGGCCGAAGACGGAAGGAGGACTGGGGGTCCGGAGGCTTTGGGATTGCAATGTTGCTGCGCGCACGGATGGAATAAAGTTTCCAACAAACCTTGCTTATGGGTCAATTGAATCCAGGAACACTACACTACATTCGCGGGAGCACCTTCTGGGATGTACGTCCATCCTACCACACCTCCAACATTTTGAGATCGATCCTCTCGATCAGAGACGTTCAAAAGGTATATCAGATCCATCATCGGGGATGGCTCGAATACTAACGTTTGGAGCGCTTGAAGAGGGAAGCTCTTTCGATCTATTCGGAAAGAGAGTGATCTACGATTCCGGCTCACCCTATAGACAATAGTCTATGTATTGAAAGATAGGCATTCGAGTGATTAAATAAGAGCTATCGTAATTCTAAAAATCGTATTCTGTGCCTGAGGGATCAGCTGTTCACGTAACCGCTGTTGTCGCCATATCCGGTGTTGGAAGAAATTGATCAAAGTCAGGGCTAAATAGAAAGAATTCTCCCCCTCTGAGCGCTATTCTTCTTTCCCGCCGGTAGTTCGGTTCAGTACTTAGCATAGGATATGGCGCTCGTTCCTTTCTTAATTCATAAGGAGCCCTTTATACTTCATTTCATTAAGACGGTAGAAAAAAAGCACCAAGCAGTCAAGCTCGTGGCGCGTAGTGCCCCATAGTTCTCCTCAATGTTCGGGCGGAAAACATGCTGGTACATTTTCTTCTTCTCTCTGTGCGTTTCGCGCCATATTTGATTATGATAAACATCAGAAAGCCCACCCGGGGCGCGTCTCGTTTGATTGATTTCGAAAACAACCTAGGCTGTGATCCTACCTCTGTAGAATCTCCTAAGCATGGTTGGTCTTTACGCCTGTGACCTGAAAAAGGTTTCTGAGTCGCTCAGCGGTAATATCTTCCCTTTCTTTCAAACCAATCTAACCAAGCCTAAGCTAACAACAGCCCGATCCTTGC